TCCACTAGGAACGAAAAAAGTCACAATTTGTCTCCCCCGCCGGGCGTGTGTGCCTACCAACTCAACAAGTAATTTTAGTCCTTGAAAGGAAAGGAGTTCGGTGAAAAATGAAGAAGGACAAACAAGCAAGAAAAAATTCGAGACGAAACTGCTGGTGGGTAATCTAAACAAATGATGAGGGATTCTTCGAGAAGTTAACAATTAGTCCTCATATTGAATAATTATGAATTATTCAAGGAATAATGGATTTGAAACATACACGAGGAAGGTTCTGGGAGCAATATCAGTCGTGAATCTCTTATGAACCAAGAGCCGTGTGAAGTAAGAATTTCATGCACGGTTCTGAATGAGCGGAAAGATAGAAAATCTCCTTTTCGACTCTGACTCTCCTACACCAGTCGTTGCTTTTTTCTCCGTTACCTCTAAAGTAGCAGCTCCAGCTTTATTTACGCGACTCTTCGGTCTAATTTTCCCACATTTCTCTAATGAGTGGCATATGGTGGTAGGATTATTGGCTACTTCTAGCATGATATTAGGAAATCTAATTGCCGTTACTCAAATAAGCATGAAACGTATGCTAGCTTATCCCTCCATAAGCCAAATTGGATATATTATGATTGGAATACTTGCTGCAGACCCGGAGAACGGTTATGCAAGTATGATAACTTATACGTTTATTTATATACTCATGAATCTGGGAACTTTTGCTCGTATCACCCCATTTGGTTTACGAACCGGAACTGATAATATTAGGGATTACGCGGGATTATACATGAAGGATCCTGTTCTAACATTCTCTCCGGTTTTACGTTCACCATCCCTAGGGGGTATCCCTCCACCATCCGGTTTTTTCGGTAAACTCCATCTCTTCCGGCATGGATGGAAAGCTGGTTCGTACCCATCAGTTCTGGTAGCGCTCGTCACAAGTGTCATCTCTATCTACTACTATCTCAAAATAATTAAATTAATGTTCACTGGGAAGAATGGGAGGAGCGATGCATCCACAACTTATATACAAAATTCATTAGTTTCTCCATCAATTTCAAAAAGTTCTATTGAAATAGCTATGATCATTCGTGCACTAGCATCAATCCTATCGGGTATATTAATAGATCCCATTATCGGGATCACACGGAATACTTTATTCTAGACTCACTTCAAATTCAATTGTGACGCGAACTTTTTTTTTTTTCGAATGATTTCTATTAAAAGCCGGTTCTGCTTCTGCTGCCCCAACTAGTCTGTCTCTACAACTTACGAAATAGTTATATCTTCTTCGGTAATTGATCCTGACATTTTCCTATCTAGCTTGTATTTGTCTTTTCGCACCCGGAATCACTTGCTAGGAAAATGATCACCCGTCTATTCCGGAGGAGATATAAGTATTTCCGCGCGATGCACAGCTGGGGTTGGGCAGTGACAACCCATGCTGCTACATCCAAGTATTTAGGCGGAAGGAGAATGCCTCTCTTCCTTGTATCTTCATATGGTATTATTTGATTGATACCGAAGAAAATAGTTGCTTGCGAGACAGGCGTGGGCTTGTCGGGTCGTGAAAAAAAAAATTATCTGCAGGAAGAGAGAATCAACCACCCCTTTAGGGATGATTGATTGCGGGCGGGGATAGATTCGAACCCCCGGCCATCGTCAGTATGAAGTGGAATCCTACCACTCCATGAAGAAGCAATGAGTAATGAAAGAGGTCCAGGGACCTCGTCTAAACCTGACCCTGGTGGAATCTCCCAGTTAGTAAATTTGGTAAAAAAGAGATGAAAATTCGGTTCAGCGGTTGACAGGCATATAGATATACTCGTATAATTGGATTGGTGAACGTAACTCCACCGCGTTTCCCTGCTTGGAAAGAAGGGTAGGCATACTAGACTCGAAATATAGTACCGCGTAATATACTACCGCGTAGTGCGTAGGTTCGAATCCTACGCAAGGCGTCCAGAGGTCTCGCATTTATGGAAGAAGTCTCTCGACTTCTTGCTTTTCACCAAACCAATGGAACTCAAAATTTCTACTTGGTCGATTTCCATGCTTGTCTTCCCGAGTGAAGTAGCACTGAAATTGTCTCTCCCACTCGAGAGACGAGTGGGTCCCATTGCAGAGATATGTGAGGCAGTAAGTCCCACCTTTTCTTCTTCCTATTTCCGAACCAAGACTGGGACGGCAAATCCTAACATCCGAAAGGATTGGAGTGATACCCGAAACTCAAAGGAGAGTCTTACAGATACAGAAGAAAAAAAAAAGAAAAAGCACAAAAAGAACGACTGAGCTATGAATGGGATTCCTCTCAAAGATTCAAATGTAAATGAGATGAGCCAGAAATAGTAGTAGTTGGTTTGGTTGTTTGGCGTCTCATCAAACACATAGGGGATGGGACTCAAAATCCCGCCCTTTCCTTCCTTTTTTCCAAAGGACTCCAAATCCTTTGAATAGGACTCTAAATCCCATTCATAAGCCAAGTATCTGGTTAGATACCCCTAACCCCAGATACTTGGAGTTTCGATTTCAATTTTTAGAATAATACTTTATTGACCGAGCAATAGATGAGGAAAATGTACTTATCTACTTAACCTTGCGAACGGGAAGACCTACCAAATTCCCCTAGTGGGCAAGTACGGCAAGTTCGAAGGCCCCCATAACCCCAGTCGCTTGTTTGAGGTCAGCCTAATCCCTCACCAGGGTTCTAAAGCGACGAAGACCTTCCGCATTCGAGGCGTCGCGGAGGCCTACGACCAGTTTGACCGCCCGGACCACCAGTCACCCGAAATACTCCGCCAGGCCCAGCTCCTGGAGAGGGCCCTGGTTACCCCAATAATCTTCTCAACCGCCGACCATGGTGGGGATGATCCTACAGCTATGGTGCTGCAATACGTGAGAATACCTGAGACAGAGAGAAAGGCGCGGCAGCGGGACCCTAAACGGCGCGGGAAGGTCGTACCCATCCATTTCTCGGCTGCCTTCTGCATGGGATTCCATTAATTGGACGACCGTGCGGAGGTAACTGACAAAGGTAACTAAAGGAGGTAACTAACGGAGGCAAATTATGGTTCAGAGTGTAGGAAAGGGAGAGCTGCCGGCTTCGTACCTAATACCGCTGTCGGCTCTCGAGTTTGAGTTGGTTTGTGACCTCCTGAGCTGCGGGTGCCGCCTGTTTTTTCAGAAAGGAAAACAGCGCCTCCCGTTGGACCCCGTTGGACAAGGAGCAGAGGGTTCTTGCTGGCGACTTAGTGGAGGATTGTGCGCACGCGGTTAGGGCCCCACATCCCGGAGGATCCATAGGGCTAGAAGTGGGATCGCTCCCCGAGGGAATCAGTCTGATCGATGTAGACGACCCCTTTGCTGCGCACGCAATTAAGGCCTACCTTGGTAAAGATAGGCCCCTCATCATAGAGAGTACACCTTCTGGCGGCCTCCATATCTGGGGTCGAGGCCTCGACCGGGGTGGGTCCGCAAAGAATGGGTTGTGCACCGCGGGTATCCCTGTAGAGTATTTTATTGGTGGTAGGATAACCATCCTAGGGGAGGGTCGTAGTGTGTACCAGAGGACCCCTCTAGCAGAGGTGGGTGCGTTCCCACCACCGCTATGTCCCGCCCAAGGGGGAAACGTTGTAGAGGCCCGGGTGCCTATTCTTAAAGGGACCCGCTGGAACACACTCTATGAGAGGGTGATGACCAACCAGTCTGCGCAAAAGGAGACGCTCATCTTCCAAGCGCGCTATCTCTGTGACCCTCCTCTTGAGAAAGATAAAGAGCGTGACCTATTGCGGATATTAGAGAAGCGAGTAGAAGCCCAAGCTGACGAGGAAACGGAAGGACAAGCTGGCGAGGGCACCGCCGGGCCGGACCTCGAGCTAGACGCCCACGTAGGGGCCTTGTTAGCTGATCAATTTAAGGAGACCTGGGCCTATCTGCTCCCCGATGAGCAGTGGTATGAGTATAAAGACCTGAGGTGGGATAGTCCGCCCGGATGGTCTTACGAGATGCTCAATAAGATAGAAGAGGAGACGAAGAAGAAGGGGGCGGCATTTACGCGATCCCAGCGAAAAAGGATGAGCTCCCAGCACTTCCTTAAATCCGTGGAGGAACGCCTGCGCCGGCTCCTTAAACGGGTCAGAACGGCTTACCCGGGGCTACCTTTCCTTAACGGGGTCTTGGTTACTCGCGAGTTAGGCCCGGAGCTAATTCCCCCAGCCCGTCGTGGGTTTGTACGAGCTACGCTAATATAGCCTTATGCTGGTGTACACGGATAACCCCCGTACAGAAGAGTTTTCTCCTTACGTTAATGGATGGGAACACGCTGAAATTAAACCTGCTAAGGGCCTTCCTTAGACTAATATTCACCTTAGATACCCGAGAACAGTTCAGTCTCTTCCTGTGGGGGCCGGGGGCGGCGGGTAAGTCAACCCTAACAGAGCTGCTAGAACACATACTAGGTGGAAGGTGCGAGACCCTGGACGTTAGTCGGATAGCCAACCGATTTGAGCTGACACTCTTAGAAGGTAAGAATCTGCTGCTCTTCCCGGATGTAACCCGACAGCCTAGTAATGCGGCGGCCAGCATCTTAAAAAGGTTGCTCTCTAATGAGAGGGTAACTGTAGAAGCTAAAGGCAGGCCTGCCGTGTCCGTTAAGCCTGGTGCCCACTCCTTATTTACAGCCAACTGGAGGTGGCCCGACGTAGACCGATCAAGCGGTGGGAGGAGGCGTTTTCTCTTTATACACACTCCCAGGACGGTCACGCGTCGCAATCCGTTCCTGATTGAAAGGCTCAAGGAGGATGCCAGCGGGATAGTCACTTGGGCCTTGGGAATGCCGCCCGAGAAGACCCGGATAGGTCACTGCGTAGAGGCCCTGAACGAGTTAACCGGTGGCGGGGCAGACTGCTCAGGGCTAATAGAGTGGGTAACCAAGAGGGTAAGATATTGCCCGGGGTTTGAGGTCCCGCTAGGCGCCAAGAAAGTGCCGCTCCCCGGATCTCTCTACGAGGATTATACCCTCTATGCAGATGCTAACGGGATAGAGCCTTTCCCGTTTAACCAATTTGGGGAAGCGCTGGACGATGTGATAAGGTCGCAGGGGTATCGCGATGTTCTGATCAAGAGGCAGGCACTAGGAAGAATGGTGCAAGGCTTAAGCCTCAGCGAGGGGGAGCCCATAAGGAAGAACAGGGTTACGGGGTCCATGCGATACCTAATGGAGACAAGTCCTTGGCCCGGGTTTGAGAAGGATAGAGACGAATGGGAGCGAGGCGGCTGTGAGACGATAGACTGTGCCGACAATGTAGGTAGTGCCAATGATTTTAATAGTGCTAAGGATGTCGACACTCCTGATAGCGTTGATAGTGTCGACACTCTTGATAGCGTTGATAGCGTGGGTAGTGTCGACAGTGTTGGTAGTGTCGGTAGTGTCGGTAGTGTCGATAGTGTCGATAGTGTCGATAGTGTCGATAGTGTCGATACTTCTCCAACTTGCAACCGTTTTGGACAGGGTTATTGCAAGAGGAATAGTTCTGCTGCAAAAAGGAGAGAGCGTGGGGGCTTGGAAAACCAGTGTACAGTTCCCGAGGAGGAGAGAACCCGGGACTTCCTGAAGCGGCATCCTGAGCTCGAGGATGCCCGCCGAAGGGAGGAAACATGGACAGAAGAACAGATAGTAAGGTGGGCAGTCTCTCACATTAAAGTCAGGGCGGGTCTCAAAGGACTGGTGGGAGACCTCTATTTAAAGGCGGAGACTGCGTCTATGCGTGACGAGCACAAGCTCCCCCCTTTATTACCTAGCACCACCTCGGCCGGCCTGCCTTATTCCCTCTCAGGCGTATTGAGTTCTGGCTTGTCGAGGTTGGCTGCTCTTCCCTCTCGATACAAAGAACTCGTAGATCTCCTTAATGAGGGAAGCACGGGTATTACCAGCACGTGTTACCTCCTCTTTCGCCTATTTGGGCCTGGAGCCCGACCCTACTTCCACCGTCGGTGCCCTGTTCAGCACCCCTTTGCCACCTCCTATAGGGATCTTCCCAGCTACCCGCGACTAGTGCCGAAGAGCTGCCATGGATCGGTCCCAGAAGGTGTTCGCGATCTTCTGGGTTACGCAACGTACCCGATCACGCTTGCTTATAACAAGATCTCAGGGAAAGGAAAAGCCCAGGAGTGTTCTGTCCGGGAGAGGACCCGTCAGATTGCGGTCCAGGGAATGTGGAGCTTCCTTCTCCCCGCATGCCTGGCCATGATAGCAGCGTGCGTTCTCGTTAGGGAAGTTGAGTTTGTCCAGGTCGCCGGCGAACTTGATTATTATTCCAACGAGCCCGAGCAAGCTAGCCGTATTGTGAAGCGAATCATTTTAGGGGGGGGGGCAAGCTGAGCTTCTCCGTTCCTTA